GAAATTCTATAATTATAATAAGTATATAAATTATATATATATATATATATTCTTATACTTATATTCTATATATTTAATATATATATATATATATTTCTTTATATTTTATATTTCTATTACTTTCCTCATTTTGTTTTGATTTAAATTTTTTACTTTCTTAATCTCTTTTCTTTTTGGATCTTGAATCCCATTGTACTTATCCTTTTCCAAAAAATAATTCCTCTTTTTTATTGGATCCTTTTTCTATCCTATCCTTTTCTTCGATTGATTTTATCTCAAAACACGCGTCGCTTAAAAACTTACCTTCTCTTTTTACTTTTCTATAGATCTATCGAATCTATAGAAAAGTGAAAAGATTCCCGGCCCCGGTCACAGACTCTAAAATGCAGGGCAATTTAGAATAATTCATTCTTTACTTCATTAACTATTTACTTATTACTCTTTTACTCTTTACTCTTACTTACTTTGAATTAGCGAACAGCTCTTAATTTTGTATATCCATTTGTATTACCTTAATGGTTAATGGATGCAAAATCCAATTGATTTACGACTAATCATTATCAATTCTAATTATAAGAAAATATATGGTTATATGTAAACCCCAGAACAGAAATTTTTATACGTGAATACCGAACCCGGGTCTATTTCTTATGCACATATCCCTATATAGGATCATCATACTTGAAATATGAATAGAAGATAGACATTATGATAGAGTGCGACCTAACCTATGTTGCACCAAGTTCAATTATGATAAAAGATGTGATATACGAATAGCTAGATAGCTATATTGGCATGTACTTCCTAAAGATTACTCCTATGACTATATACGTAATACGTATGCAATTCCATTGTATTTTCGAAATTATACGATAAAAAAAAGATTTGCGAATTCCTTTTTGAACATTCAATTGCGTGTGCTAAAAAAAGGGGAAACTCTATGCTGTTCCTGATTCTTCTGTTTTTATCTCATTCATAGAGAGCAGATTGAATCCTTAATTCATTAAATTTTTATTTTTTTGTACCCTTGATCGTAATATCATAATAAAAGAATTAGGTATAAATTGGATCAATTTTGACATCCGATAAAAGACTCCATCAGCCTAAGTGACAGAATTTTTCCCAGGAATGCTTTATCAATTTCCATTTCTTTTTCTTTGTACCTGGCTCAAGATCAAATTTGAACTTGTATAAAAAATGCCCTCCATTTTTCTGTCTTGCTTCCGTTCATACGTATGATATATATGGATGGAGAGTTGACTCAAATTTTATGTGATTCAGTAAACAGAATATCCATTCCATCATTGCTATATCAATCGGTAGGGTTCGATGAATAGTGAGCCAAGCCAATAATGGGATTTTTTCAATAAATAGGAAATTTCAGATTAAGATGCTCCAGAATGGAAATGAGGGAATGTCCACAATACCTGGATTTAGTCAGATACAATTTGAGGGATTTTGTAGGTTCATTAATCAGGGCTTGACGGAAGAATTTCATAAGTTTCAAAAAATTGAAGATAGAGATCAAGAAATTGAATTTCAATTATTTGTGGAAACATATCAATTGGTAGAGCCCTTTATAAAAGAAAGAGATGCTGTGTATGAATCACTCACATATTCTTCTGAATTATATGTCCCCGCGGTCTTAATTTGGAAAACTGGTAGAAATATGCAAGAACAAACCGTTTTTATTGGAAACATCCCTATAATGAATTCTTTTGGAACCTCTATAGTAAATGGAATATACCGAATTGTGATCAACCAAATATTGCAAAGTCCCGGTATTTACTACCGTTCAGAGTTGGAACATAACGGAATTTCTGTCTATACTTGTACTATAATATCGGATTGGGGGGGAAGGTCGGAATTAGAAATTGATAGAAAAGCAAGGATATGGGCCCGTGTAAGTAGAAAACAAAAAATATCTATTCTAGTTCTATCATCAGCTATGGGTTTGAATATAAGAGAAATTCTAGATAATGTTTGTTACCCTGAAATTTTCTTGTCTTTCCCGAATGATAAAGAGAAAAAAAAGATTGGGTCAAAAGAAAATGCTATTTTGGAATTTTATCAACAATTTGCTTGTGTAGGGGGGGATACGGTATTTTCTGAGTCCTTATGCAAGGAATTACAAAAGAAATTTTTTCAACAAAGATGTGAATTAGGAAAGATTGGTCGACGAAATATGAACCGGAGACTTAATCTTGATATACCCCAAAACAATACATTCTTGTTACCACGAGATCTATTGGCTGCTGTGGATCATTTGATTGGAATGAAATTGGGAATGGGTACACTTGACGATATGAATCACTTGAGAAATAAACGTATTCGTTCTGTAGCAGATCTATTACAGGATCAATTCGGATTGGCTCTTGTTCGTTTAGAGAATACGGTTCGAGGAACTATATGTGGAGCAATCAGGCATAAATTGATACCGACTCCTCAAAATTTGGTAACTTCAACTTCATTAACAACTACTTATGAATCGTTTTTTGGCCTACACCCTTTATCTCAAGTTTTGGATCGAACTAATCCGTTGACACAAATTGTTCATGGGCGAAAATGGAGTTATTTGGGTCCTGGAGGATTGACGGGGCGAACTGCTAGTTTTCGGATACGAGATATCCACCCGAGTCACTATGGACGTATTTGTCCAATTGACACGTCCGAAGGAATCAATGTTGGACTTATTGGATCATTAGCTATTCATGTGAAGGTTGGTTATTGGGGATCTATAGAGAGTCCGTTTTATGAATTATCTGATAGATCAAAAAATGCACAGATGGTTTATTTATCACCAAATAGAGATGAATATTATATGGTAGCAGCAGGAAATTCTTTGGCCTTGAATCGGGGTATTCAAGAACAACAGGTTGTTCCAGCTCGATATCGTCAAGAATTCCTGACTATTGCATGGGAAGAGATTCATCTTAGAAGCATTTTTCCTTTCCAATATTTTTCTATTGGAGCTTCCCTCATTCCTTTTATCGAGCATAATGATGCGAATCGAGCTTTAATGAGTTCTAATATGCAGCGCCAAGCAGTTCCCCTTTCTCGGTCCGAGAAGTGCATTGTTGGAACTGGGTTGGAAGGCCAAACGGCTCTAGATTCGAGGATTTCAGCTATAGCCGAACGCAAGGGAAAAATCATTTATACTGATACTCAAAAGATCATTTTCTCAAGTAATGGGGATACTATAAGCATTCCATTAGTTATGTATCAACGTTCCAACAAAAATACTTGTATGCATCAAAAAACTCAGGTTCAGCGGGGTAAATACATTAAAAAGGGACAAATTCTAGCGGACGGTGCGGCTACAGCTGGTGGGGAACTCGCTTTAGGAAAAAATGTATTAGTAGCTTATATGCCATGGGAAGGTTACAATTTTGAAGATGCAGTACTAATTAGCGAACGTCTGGTCTATGAAGATATTTATACTTCTTTTCACATCCGTAAATATGAAATTCAGACTCATGTAACAAGCCAAGGTCCTGAAAGAATCACTAAGGATATCCCGCATTTAGAGGCTCGTTTACTCCGAAATTTAGACAGAAATGGAATTGTGATGCTGGGATCTTGGATAGAAACAGGTGATATCTTAGTAGGTAAATTAACACCTCAGACAGCGAGCGAATCGTCATATGCTCCGGAGGATAGATTATTACGAGCTATACTTGGTATTCAGGTATCCACTTCAAAAGAAACTTCTCTAAGACTACCTATAGGAGGAAGGGGTCGAGTTATTGATGTGAGATGGATCCATATAAAGGGAGTTTCCAATTCTAATCCAGAAAAGATTCGTGTATATATTTCACAGAAACGTGAAATCAAAGTAGGTGATAAAGTAGCTGGAAGGCATGGGAATAAGGGTATAATTTCTAAGATTTTGTCTAGACAAGATATGCCCTATTTGCAAGATGGAACGCCCGTTGATATGGTATTCAACCCATTAGGAGTCCCCTCACGAATGAATGTGGGACAGATATTTGAATGTTCGCTCGGGTTAGCGGGGGATCTGCTAAATAAACATTATAGAATAGGACCTTTTGATGAGAGATATGAGCAAGAGGCCTCAAGAAAACTAGTGTTTTCTGAATTATATGAAGCCAGTAAGAAAACAAAAAATCCATGGGTATTTGAACCCGAATATCCGGGAAAAAGCAGAATATTTGATGGAAGAACGGGAGATCTTTTTGAACAACCTGTTCTAATAGGAAAGTCCTATATCCTAAAATTAATTCATCAAGTTGATGATAAAATCCATGGACGTTCCAGTGGGCATTACGCACTTGTTACACAACAACCCCTTAGAGGGAGGGCCAAACAAGGGGGACAAAGAGTAGGAGAAATGGAAGTTTGGGCTCTAGAGGGATTTGGTGTTGCTCATATTTTACAAGAGATGCTTACTTATAAATCTGATCATATTAGAGCTCGTCAGGAAGTACTTGGTGCTACGATTATTGGAGCGACAGTACCTAATCCAGAGGGTGCTCCAGAATCTTTTCGATTGCTCGTTCGAGAACTACGATCTTTGTCCCTGGAACTGAATCATTTCCTTGTATCTGAAAAGAACTTTCAGATGGACAGGAAGGAAGCTTGATCTCAATGAATCATAATTTCTATTCTATGATCGACCAGTATAAACATCAACAACTTCGAATTGGACCAGTTTCCCCTCAACAAATCATGGCTTGGGCAAAAAAAATTTTACCCAATGGAGAGATAGTCGGAGAGGTGACAAAACCCTATACTTTTCATTATAAAACTAATAAACCGGAGAAAGATGGATTGTTTTGTGAAAGAATTTTCGGACCCATAAAAAGTGGGATTTGTGCTTGTGGAAATTACCGAGGGATTGGGACTGAAAAAGAAGACCCGAAATTTTGTGAAGAATGCGGAGTGGAATTTGTTGATTCTCGGATACGAAGGTACCAAATGGGATACGTCAAACTGACATGTCCAGTGACTCATGTGTGGTATTTGAAACGTCTTCCTAG